CGATGGGTTAGTGGCTAATCAGCCCATGATCACACATAACTGTGATGTCATGCATTTGGTATTTTTTAATTTTAGGGGGTCGAACTTGCTATGACTCAGCTATGACCTAAAGGTCCTGACTCAGTCAAATATATTGTAGCTGGGCTTATTCTCTATGCGGGGCTCCCACACGTACAGACAGTCAAGGTGCTATTCAGTCAATGGTCACAGGACATATACCTAAATTCCTAACGTTCCACAGGACACGGCATGCGCGCACCCACGTATACGCATGTACGCGTACACGTACACACGTACACACGTACACACGTACACACGTACACACGTACACACGTACACACGTACACACGTACACACGTACACACGTACGCACGTACACACGTACACACGTACGCACGTACACACGTACACACGTATACACGTATACACACGCAAACACTTTGATTTAGTAAATAACTAGCTTAATCAAACCCCCCTTACCCCCCGTTAGCCTTATTTATAATAATACGTGTCTATTTATGTCTTGCCAAACCCCAAAAACAAGACTAGATCGTACCTAAGCATAAGGCCTGAAAAAACGCTCATAAGCTTTACCAATCCCCTGTCATTACCAGCTATTAATACTAAATCATAACTCTGTTCGCAGTTATCTATAGATACGCTAACCTGATCTCTAACTCATCCCTATTAAACAACATCTTACATACCCAAATTAACCCTACGTCCCAGTTAATGTAGCTTAAACGCACAAAGCAAGGCACTGAAAATGCCTAGATGAGTCGCCAGACTCCATAAACACAAAGGTTTGGTCCTGGCCTTTCCATTAGTTATTAATAAGATTACACATGCAAGCCTCCACATCCCGGTGAAAATGCCCTCTGAGTCACCTAGTGACCTAAAGGAGCTGGTATCAAGCACACAACCACAGTAGCTCATGACACCTTGCTCAGCCACACCCCCACGGGACACAGCAGTGATAAAAATTAAGCCATGAATGAAAGTTCGACTAAGCTATATTAAACAAGGGTTGGTAAATTTCGTGCCAGCCACCGCGGTCATACGATTAACCCGAACTAATAGACCCACGGCGTAAAGCGTGTTACAGAGAAAAAACATACTAGAGTTAAACTTTAACTAGGCCGTAAAAAGCTACAGTTAACATAAAAATACAGCACGAAAGTAACTTTAATATCTCCGACCACACGATAGCTAAGACCCAAACTGGGATTAGATACCCCACTATGCTTAGCCCTAAACTTAGATAGTTAGCTCTTAACAAAACTATCCGCCAGAGAACTACTAGCAACAGCTTAAAACTCAAAGGACTTGGCGGTGCTTTACATCCCTCTAGAGGAGCCTGTTCTATAATCGATAAACCCCGATATACCTCACCATCTCTTGCTAATTCAGCCTATATACCGCCATCTTCAGCAAACCCTAAAAAGGAGAAAAAGTAAGCACAAGTATCTTAACACAAAAAAGTTAGGTCAAGGTGTAGCCCATGAGATGGGAAGCAATGGGCTACATTTTCTAAAATTAGAACACCCACGAAAATCCTTATGAAATTAAGTATTAAAGGAGGATTTAGTAGTAAATTTGAGAATAGAGAGCTCAATTGAATTGGGCCATGAAGCACGCACACACCGCCCGTCACCCTCCTCAAGTGACAACTCCCCAAAAAACCTATTTAAACCACCACACCCACGAGAGGAGACAAGTCGTAACAAGGTAAGCATACTGGAAAGTGTGCTTGGATTCAAGATGTAGCTTAAATAAAGCATCTGGCTTACACCCAGAAGATTTCATATTAAACTGACCATCTTGAGCCAAAGCTAGCCCAAACACTCGTAAACACAACTAACACTAGAAAATAAAACAAAACATTTAGTTACCCTTAAAAGTATAGGAGATAGAAATTTAACTTGGCGCTATAGAGAAAGTACCGCAAGGGAAAGATGAAAGATAAAATTAAAAGCACCACACAGCAAAGATTACCCCTTGTACCTTTTGCATAATGAGTTAGCTAGAATTAACCTAACAAAGAGAACTTCAGCTAGGTCCCCCGAAACCAGACGAGCTACCCATGAACAATCTACCACAGGATGAACTCGTCTATGTTGCAAAATAGTGAGAAGATTTGTGGGTAGAGGTGAAAAGCCTAACGAGCCTGGTGATAGCTGGTTGCCCAGAATAGAATCTTAGTTCAACTTTAAACTTACCTTAAAAACCCAGAATTCTAATGTAAGTTTAAAATATAGTCTAAAAAGGTACAGCTTTTTAGAATTAGGATACAGCCTTTATTAGAGAGTAAGCATAAGTACAAATCATAGTTGGCCTAAAAGCAGCCATCAATTAAGAAAGCGTTCAAGCTCAACAATAAAAACATCTTAATGCCAAAAATATACAACCAACTCCTAACCCAAAACTGGGCTAATCTATTTAATAATAGAAGCAACAATGCTAATATGAGTAACAAGAAACATTTCTCCTTGCATAAGCTTATATCAGAACGGATAACCACTGATAGTTAACAACAAGATATATACAACCCAACCATAAACAAAATATCAAATCAATTGTTAACCCAACACAGGTATGCAAATTAAGGAAAGATTAAAAGAAGTAAAAGGAACTCGGCAAACACAAGCCCCGCCTGTTTACCAAAAACATCACCTCTAGCATTTCTAGTATTAGAGGCACTGCCTGCCCAGTGACACTAGTTAAACGGCCGCGGTATCCTGACCGTGCAAAGGTAGCATAATCATTTGTTCCCTAAATAGGGACTTGTATGAATGGCCACACGAGGGCTTTACTGTCTCTTACTTCCAATCCGTGAAATTGACCTTCCCGTGAAGAGGCGGGAATACAACAATAAGACGAGAAGACCCTATGGAGCTTTAATTAATCGACTCAAAGAGACCTCACTAACTAACCGACAGGAACAACAAACCTCTACATGAGCCGACAATTTAGGTTGGGGTGACCTCGGAGAACAAAATAACCTCCGAGTGATTTAAATCTAGACTAACCAGTCAAAAGTATTACATCACTTATTGATCCAAAAACTTGATCAACGGAACAAGTTACCCTAGGGATAACAGCGCAATCCTATTTCAGAGTCCATATCGACAATAGGGTTTACGACCTCGATGTTGGATCAGGACATCCCGATGGTGCAGCAGCTATCAAAGGTTCGTTTGTTCAACGATTAAAGTCCTACGTGATCTGAGTTCAGACCGGAGTAATCCAGGTCGGTTTCTATCTATTAAATAACTTCTCCCAGTACGAAAGGACAAGAGAAGTAAGGCCCACTTTACCAAAGCGCCTTTAACCAAATAGATGATATAGTCTCAATCTAGACAGTTTATCCAACTACATTACCCGAGAGTTCGGGTTTGTTAGGGTGGCAGAGCCCGGTAATTGCATAAAACTTAAGCTTTTATTATCAGAGGTTCAACTCCTCTCCTTAACAACATGTTCATAATTAATACTCTCTCACTAATCATCCCCATTCTCCTCGCCGTAGCCTTCCTAACCTTAGTTGAACGGAAAGTACTAGGCTACATACAACTCCGCAAAGGACCAAACATTGTAGGACCATACGGCCTACTCCAACCCATCGCAGACGCCGTAAAACTCTTTACCAAAGAACCCCTCCGACCCCTCACATCCTCCATATTCATATTCACCATAGCACCAATCCTAGCTCTCACACTAGCCCTAACTATATGAGTCCCGCTACCCATACCATATCCACTCATTAACATGAACTTAGGGGTATTATTCATACTAGCCATATCAAGCCTAGCTGTCTACTCCATCCTATGATCAGGATGAGCCTCAAATTCAAAATACGCCCTAATCGGAGCCCTACGAGCTGTGGCCCAAACAATCTCATACGAAGTCACACTAGCCATCATCCTCCTATCAGTATTACTAATAAATGGGTCCTTCACGCTAGCCACACTAATTATCACACAAGAATACATATGACTAATTATTCCTGCATGACCCCTAGCCATAATATGATTTATCTCTACCCTAGCAGAAACTAACCGAGCCCCATTCGACCTAACAGAAGGAGAATCAGAATTAGTCTCCGGGTTCAATGTAGAATACGCAGCAGGCCCCTTCGCCCTGTTCTTCCTGGCAGAATACGCTAATATCATCATAATAAATATCCTCACAACAATCCTATTCTTCGGCGCATTCCACAATCCTTATATACCAGAACTGTACGCCATCAACTTTACAGTAAAGACCCTACTCCTGACAACCACTTTCCTATGAATCCGAGCATCCTACCCACGATTTCGATATGACCAACTAATACACCTCCTATGAAAAAATTTTCTACCCCTTACCCTAGCCCTATGCATGTGACATGTATCACTGCCTATTATCACAGCAAGCATCCCACCCCAAACATAAGAAATATGTCTGACAAAAGAGTTACTTTGATAGAGTAAAACATAGAGGTTAAAATCCCCTTATTTCTAGAATTATAGGAATCGAACCTAATCCTAAGAATCCAAAAATCTTCGTGCTACCATATTTACACCACATTCTAAAGTAAGGTCAGCTAAATTAAGCTATCGGGCCCATACCCCGAAAATGTTGGTTCACATCCTTCCCATACTAATTAAACCTCCCATTTTTATCATCATTATATCAACCGTTATCTCAGGAACTATAATTGTAATAACAACCTCCCACTGATTTATGGTCTGAATCGGCTTTGAAATAAACCTATTAGCCATCACCCCCATCCTAATAAAAAAATACAACCCACGAGCTATAGAAGCAGCTACAAAATATTTCCTAACACAAGCAACTGCTTCTATAATCCTAATAATAGGAATCATCATTAATCTACTGCACTCAGGACAATGAACTGTATCAAAAGACCTTAACCCCATGGCATCAATTATAATAACAACCGCTCTAGCAATAAAACTAGGACTAGCCCCATTTCACTTCTGAGTACCCGAAGTCACACAAGGAGTTTCCATATCATCAGGCTTAATCCTACTAACATGACAAAAAATCGCACCACTATCCATCCTCTACCAAATTTCACCCACCATTAACCCCAATCTACTCCTAACAATATCTATTATATCAGTCATAATCGGAGGCTGAGGAGGCCTCAACCAAACACAACTACGAAAAATCATGGCATACTCCTCAATCGCCCATATAGGCTGAATAACAGCCATCATAATATATAACCCTACAATAATAATCCTAAATCTAACCATCTATATTATTATAACATTAACCACCTTTATACTATTCATACACAACTCCACCACAACAACATCATCCCTGTCCCAAACATGAAATAAAACTCCCTTAATCACCTCACTCATCCTAGTATTAATAATATCCCTAGGCGGCCTTCCCCCACTCTCTGGATTTATTCCAAAGTGAATAATTATCCAAGAACTAACCAAAAATGAAATAATTATATTACCAACACTACTAGCCATAACAGCACTACTCAACCTATATTTCTACATACGACTAACATATACTACCGCACTAACCATATTCCCCTCAAACAATAACATAAAAATAAAATGACGATTTGAATGCACAAAAAAAACAACCTTCTTACCTATCTTAATCGTAATATCAACCATAATACTTCCACTCGCACCAATACTATCCATTCTGGATTAGAAGTTTAGGTTAAGTTAGACCAAGAGCCTTCAAAGCTCTAAGTAAGCCTCACAGACTTAACTTCTGCACATAAAATTACTCTAAGGACTGCAAGAATTTATCTCACATCAATTGATTGCAAATCAAACACTTTAATTAAGCTAAGTCCCCACTAGATTGGTGGGCTCCAACCCCACGAAATTTTAGTTAACAGCTAAATACCCTAATCAACTGGCTTCAATCCACTTCTCCCGCCGTCTAGAAAAAAAAGGCGGGAGAAGCCCCGGCAGCGCCAAGCTGCTTCTTTGAATTTGCAATTCAACATGACATTCACCGCAGGACTTGGTAAAAAGAGGACTCGAACCTCTGTCTTTAGATTTACAGTCTAATGCTTACTCGGCCATTTTACCTATGTTCATAAACCGCTGATTATTTTCAACTAATCATAAAGATATTGGTACTCTTTACCTTCTATTCGGCGCCTGGGCCGGTATAGTGGGAACTGCTCTCAGTCTCCTAATCCGGGCTGAACTAGGCCAACCTGGCACACTACTAGGGGATGACCAAATTTATAATGTAATCGTTACTGCTCATGCTTTTGTAATGATTTTCTTTATAGTAATGCCCATCATAATTGGAGGATTCGGAAATTGATTGGTCCCATTAATAATTGGAGCACCCGATATAGCGTTTCCCCGAATGAATAATATGAGCTTCTGACTCCTTCCTCCATCCTTTTTACTCCTACTTGCTTCATCTATGGTAGAAGCCGGAGCAGGGACTGGATGAACAGTATACCCGCCCCTAGCCGGTAACCTAGCCCACGCAGGAGCATCCGTAGATTTAACCATTTTCTCACTTCATCTGGCAGGTGTTTCTTCAATCCTGGGTGCTATTAACTTTATTACCACTATTATTAACATAAAACCCCCTGCCATATCCCAATACCAAACACCCTTATTCGTCTGATCAGTCCTAATTACTGCTGTTCTGCTACTTCTATCACTCCCAGTTTTAGCAGCAGGAATTACCATATTACTAACAGATCGAAATCTAAACACCACATTCTTTGATCCCGCTGGAGGAGGAGACCCCATCTTGTATCAACACTTATTTTGATTCTTCGGTCACCCAGAAGTCTATATTTTAATTCTACCTGGTTTTGGTATAATCTCACATATTGTTACCTACTACTCAGGTAAAAAAGAACCCTTCGGCTACATGGGAATAGTCTGAGCCATAATATCAATTGGCTTTCTGGGCTTTATTGTATGAGCCCATCACATGTTCACTGTAGGAATGGATGTGGACACACGAGCATACTTTACATCAGCCACTATAATCATCGCCATTCCTACTGGGGTAAAAGTATTTAGCTGACTAGCTACTCTCCACGGAGGTAATATTAAATGGTCCCCCGCTATATTATGAGCCCTAGGCTTTATTTTCCTATTCACCGTAGGAGGCTTAACGGGAATTGTACTAGCAAATTCCTCATTAGATATTGTTCTTCACGACACATATTACGTAGTAGCCCACTTTCACTATGTCTTGTCAATAGGAGCAGTATTCGCTATTATAGGAGGCTTTGTTCATTGATTTCCCCTATTCTCAGGATATACTCTCGACAATACTTGGGCAAAAATTCATTTCACGATTATGTTTGTGGGTGTTAACATAACGTTCTTCCCTCAGCACTTTCTAGGCCTATCTGGAATGCCACGACGCTACTCTGACTACCCAGATGCATATACAACTTGAAATACAATTTCCTCAATAGGCTCTTTCATCTCATTAACGGCAGTTATGCTAATAGTCTTCATAGTGTGAGAAGCTTTCGCGTCTAAACGAGAGGTGGCTATAGTAGAACTAACTACAACTAATCTTGAGTGATTACACGGATGTCCCCCTCCATACCACACATTTGAAGAACCAACTTACGTATTATTAAAATAAGAAAGGAAGGAATCGAACCCTCTTTAACTGGTTTCAAGCCAATACCATAACCACTATGTCTTTCTCAATCAAGAAGTATTAGTAAAACAATTACATAACTTTGTCAAAGTTAAATTATAGGCTTGAGTCCTATATACTTCCATGGCATACCCCTTCCAACTAGGTTTTCAAGATGCTACATCCCCCATTATAGAGGAACTCTTACACTTCCACGACCATACATTGATAATTGTATTTCTAATTAGCTCCTTAGTCCTTTACATTATCTCATTGATATTGACAACCAAGCTCACGCACACAAGTACAATGGATGCCCAAGAAGTAGAAACCATCTGGACTATCTTACCCGCCATCATTCTCATTCTTATTGCCCTGCCCTCCTTACGAATCCTTTATATAATAGATGAAATCAACAATCCCTCCCTCACAGTAAAAACCATGGGGCATCAATGGTACTGAAGCTATGAATACACCGACTATGAAGACTTGAACTTTGACTCTTACATAATCCCCACTCAAGAACTAAAACCTGGAGAACTCCGGCTACTAGAAGTCGACAATCGAGTAGTTTTACCAATAGAAATGACTATTCGCATGCTAATTTCATCAGAAGATGTACTACACTCATGAGCCGTCCCATCCCTAGGTCTAAAAACCGACGCCATCCCAGGCCGACTAAATCAAACGACCCTGATAGGAACACGACCTGGCTTATATTACGGTCAATGCTCAGAAATCTGCGGCTCAAACCATAGCTTCATGCCCATTGTCCTTGAATTAGTCCCCCTAACATACTTTGAAAAATGATCTGTATCCATACTCTAAATTCATTAAGAAGCTAAATAAGCGTTAACCTTTTAAGTTAAAGACTGGGAGTTTAGACCTTCCCTTAATGACATGCCACAGCTAGACACATCAACCTGATCTATTACTATTATATCAATAATTATAACACTATTTATTGTATTCCAGCTAAAGATCTCAAAGTACTTATACCCATCAAATCCAGAATCTAAGCCCACAACCACACTAAAACAACTTAGCCCCTGAGAAAAAAAATGAACGAAAATCTATTCGCCTCTTTCACTACCCCAACAATAATAGGACTGCCTGTTGTTATTCTAATTATTATATTCCCAAGTATTCTATTTCCTTCACCCAATCGACTAATTAATAACCGCTTAATCTCACTGCAACAATGACTAGTACAACTAACATCAAAACAAATACTGGCCATCCATAATCACAAAGGACAAACCTGAGCCTTAATACTAATATCCCTTATTTTATTTATTGGGTCAACAAATTTACTAGGCCTACTGCCCCACTCATTTACTCCAACTACCCAACTATCAATAAATTTAGGAATAGCTATCCCACTATGAGCTGGCACTGTAATTACTGGGTTTCGCCACAAAACTAAAGCATCTCTGGCCCATTTCCTACCACAAGGGACACCCATTCCTTTAATCCCCATACTTGTAGTTATCGAAACTATTAGTCTCTTTATTCAACCTATAGCCTTAGCCGTACGACTTACAGCCAACATCACTGCAGGTCACTTACTAATACATTTAATTGGAGGAGCCACTCTGGCCCTAACAAACATCAGCACCTCCATTGCTTTAATTACTTTTACTATCCTTATCCTACTAACGATCCTCGAATTTGCCGTGGCCCTAATCCAAGCCTATGTTTTTACCCTACTAGTAAGCCTCTACCTACATGATAACACTTAATGACCCACCAAACCCACGCATACCATATAGTCAACCCCAGCCCATGGCCACTTACAGGGGCTCTCTCAGCCCTCTTAATAACCTCAGGCCTAGCTATCTGATTCCATTACAACTCAACACTACTACTAGCCCTCGGAATAACTACCAACCTGTTAACTATATATCAATGGTGACGAGATATTATCCGAGAAAGCACATTCCAAGGCCACCATACACCCATCGTTCAAAAAGGCCTCCGATATGGAATAATCCTTTTTATTGTCTCAGAAGTATTCTTTTTCGCAGGCTTCTTTTGGGCCTTTTACCACTCAAGCCTAGCCCCAACCCCTGAGCTAGGAGGATGCTGACCACCAACAGGCATTACTCCTTTAAACCCTCTGGAAGTCCCACTACTTAATACCTCCGTACTTCTAGCCTCTGGAGTATCGATTACCTGAGCCCATCATAGTTTAATGGAAGGAAATCGAAAACATATGCTCCAAGCATTATTTATTACAATCTCCCTAGGAGTTTATTTTACACTCCTCCAAGCCTCCGAGTACTATGAAACATCATTTACTATTTCAGACGGAGTCTACGGGTCCACCTTCTTCATGGCTACAGGATTCCACGGACTACATGTAATTATTGGCTCCACTTTCTTAATTGTATGCTTCCTGCGCCAATTAAAATATCACTTCACATCTAATCATCACTTCGGATTTGAAGCTGCTGCTTGATATTGGCATTTCGTAGACGTAGTCTGACTATTCCTATACGTTTCTATTTATTGATGAGGATCCTATTCCTTTAGTATTAATAAGTACAGTTGACTTCCAATCAACCAGCTTCGGTATACCCCGAAAAGGAATAATAAACGTAATACTCGCCTTACTTACCAATACACTCCTATCCACACTACTCGTACTTATCGCATTCTGACTACCTCAACTAAACATTTATGCAGAAAAAGCAAGCCCCTATGAGTGCGGATTTGACCCCATAGGATCTGCCCGCTTACCCTTTTCCATAAAATTCTTCTTAGTAGCCATTACTTTTTTGCTATTCGACCTAGAAATCGCACTATTACTCCCCCTCCCATGAGCCTTACAAACGAACAAGCTATCAACTATACTCACCATAGCCCTCCTACTAATCTCACTACTAGCCGCAAGCCTAGCCTACGAATGAACCCAAAAAGGACTAGAATGAACTGAATATGATAATTAGTTTAAACTAAAACAAATGATTTCGACTCATTAGATTATAGCTCATCCTATAATTATCAAATGTCCATAGTCTACATTAACATCTTTCTGGCTTTCACCATATCACTTATAGGACTACTGATATATCGATCTCACCTAATATCTTCCCTTCTATGTCTAGAAGGCATAATATTGTCTTTATTCATTATAATAACCGTAGCAATCCTAAATAACCATTTCACACTAGCCAGCATAACTCCCATCATCCTATTAGTATTTGCAGCCTGTGAAGCAGCACTAGGCTTGTCCTTGCTAGTAATAGTATCAAATACGTATGGTACTGACTACGTGCAAAACTTAAACCTCCTACAATGCTAAAAATCATTATCCCTACCGCTATACTTATACCAATAACATGACTATCAAAACCCAATATAATCTGAATCAACTCAACTACCTACAGCCTATTAATTAGCCTCATCAGCCTCTCTTACCTAAATCAGCTGAGTGACAATAGCCTAAATTTTTCATTACTATTTTTCTCAGACTCACTCTCCGCACCTTTACTAGTGCTAACAACATGACTCCTACCATTAATACTAATAGCCAGCCAATCGCACCTATCAAAAGAAAACTTAGCCCGAAAAAAACTATACATTACAATACTTATTCTCCTACAACTCCTTCTGATCATAACATTTACCGCCACAGAACTAATTATATTCTACATTCTATTTGAAGCTACATTAATCCCAACCCTAATTATTATCACCCGATGAGGTAACCAGACAGAACGACTGAATGCCGGCCTATACTTTTTATTCTACACCTTGGTAGGCTCGTTACCCCTTTTAGTCGCATTATTATACATCCAAAATACAATAGGGACTTTAAATTTCCTGATCATCCAATACTGAGCCAAACCTATCTCAACTACCTGATCCAACATTTTCCTTTGACTAGCATGCATGATAGCATTTATAGTAAAAATACCCCTATATGGACTTCACCTATGACTACCAAAAGCACATGTTGAAGCCCCTATCGCTGGTTCAATAGTCCTTGCTGCCGTACTATTAAAACTAGGAGGTTATGGAATGATGCGCATCACAGTTCTACTCAACCCCGCAACAAACCAAATAGCATATCCTTTCATGATGCTATCCCTATGAGGAATAGTCATAACAAGTTCTATTTGCTTACGTCAAACAGATCTAAAATCCTTAATCGCATATTCATCTGTAAGCCACATAGCCTTAGTAATTGTAGCAGTATTAATTCAAACACCTTGAAGCTATATAGGAGCTACAGCCCTAATAATTGCTCATGGATTAACTTCATCCATACTATTCTGCCTTGCAAACTCAAACTACGAACGAGTACATAGCCGAACAATAATCCTAGCACGAGGCCTACAAACTATCCTTCCTTTAATAGCTGCCTGATGACTACTAGCCAGCCTCGCAAACCTAGCTCTACCACCCACAATTAACCTAATTGGAGAGCTATTCGTAGTAATAGCCTCCTTCTCATGATCAAACATGACTATTATGCTAATAGGTACAAATATTATTATCACAGCCCTATACTCCCTCTATATACTTATCACAACTCAACGAGGAAAATATACACATCACATCAAAAACATCAACCCATCATTCACACGAGAAAATGCTCTAATAGCCCTCCACCTACTCCCTCTTCTTCTTCTATCACTTAACCCCAAAATTGTACTAGGTCCTATTTACTGTAAATATAGTTTAACAAAAACATTAGATTGTGAATCTAATAATAGAAGTGTAAGCCTTCTCATTTACCGAAAAAGAATGCGAGAACTGCTAATTCATGCCTCCACGTATAAAAACGTGGCTTTTTCAACTTTTATAGGATAGAAGTAATCCATTGGTCTTAGGAACCAAAAAATTGGTGCAACTCCAAATAAAAGTAATAAACCTATTCACCTCACTTACGCTAACCGCAATACTCATTCTACTTTTACCCATTATTATATCCAATACCCAACTATATAAAAACAATCTATACCCTCACTATGTAAAAACTACAATCTCTTACACCTTCATCATCAGTATAGTCCCAGCTATAATATTTATCTCTTCAGGACAAGAAGCAATTATCTCAAACTGGCACTGATTATCAATCCAAACCCTTAAATTATCACTGAGCTTTAAAATAGACTATTTCTCAATCATCTTCATCCCCGTAGCACTTTTCGTCACATGATCAATCATAGAATTCTCAATGTGGTATATGCACTCAGACCCACATATCAACCGATTCTTTAAATATCTCCTCATGTTCCTAACTACCATGATAATCCTAGTAACTGCTAACAACCTGTTTCAACTATTCATCGGCTGAGAAGGAGTAGGAGTTATGTCCTTCCTACTCATTGGGTGATGATATGGCCGAACAGACGCAAACACCGCCGCACTACAGGCAATTCTCTATAACCGCATTGGGGACGTAGGCTTTATTATAGCCATAGCATGATTCCTCACTAACTCAAACGCATGAGACTTCCAACAAATCTTTATCACCCAACACGAAAACTTAAATATTCCACTACTAGGACTTCTATTAGCAGCCACAGGTAAATCCGCCCAATTCGGCCTACACCCGTGACTACCATCAGCCATAGAAGGCCCAACCCCCGTTTCCGCCCTACTTCACTCAAGCACAATAGTTGTAGCAGGAGTCTTCTTACTAATCCGCTTTCACCCACTCATAGAACAAAACAAAACCATACAAACTCTTACCCTATGTCTAGGGGCTATCACAACCCTGTTCACAGCTATTTGTGCTCTCACACAAAACGACATTAAAAAAATCGTTGCCTTTTCAACCTCGAGCCAGCTGGGCCTAATGATTGTGACCATCGGGATTAACCAACCCTATCTCGCATTCCTACACATTTGCACACACGCATTCTTCAAAGCCATGCTATTCATATGCTCAGGATCAATCATCCACAGCCTGAATGACGAGCAAGATATTCGAAAAATAGGCGGACTATATAAACCAATACCCTTTACCACTACCTCTCTAATTATCGGAAGCCTCGCATTAACAGGTATACCCTTCCTAACAGGCTTCTACTCCAAAGACCTAATTATCGAGACAGCCAACACGTCGTATACCAACGCCTGAGCCCTACTAATTACTCTCATTGCCACATCCCTCACAGCTGCCTACAGTACTCGAATTATATTTTTTGTACTCCTAGGACAACCACGATTCAACACCCTAAATCTAATCAATGAAAATAATACCCACCTTATCAATTCCATTAAACGTCTCTTAATTGGAAGCATCTTTGCAGGATACCTAATTTCTTATAATATTCCTCCAACAACCATCCCACAAATAACTATACCCCACTACCTAAAACTAACTGCCCTTGCCGTGACTATCACAGGCTTTATCCTGGCATTAGAACTCAACCTCGCGGCCAAAAACTTAAAATTCATGTACCCTTCAAACCTTTTTAAGTTCTCTAATCTTTTAGGGTATTTTCCAATCGTAATACACCGCCTCCCATCAAAAATGAGCTTAACCATGAGCCAAAAATCCGCATCGATACTATTAGACATAATCTGATTGGAAAATGTACTACCAAAATCCATTTCCTACTTCCAAATAAAAATGTCAACTACCGTATCTAATCAGAAAGGGCTAGTCAAACTCTACTTCTTATCTTTCATAATCACCCTGGCCCTTAGCCTTTTCCTACTTAATTTCCACGAGTAACTTCCATAATTACCAATACACCAATAAGCAAAGACCAACCAGTGACAACCACCAACCAAGTTCCATAGCTATACAGCGCTGCAATTCCCATGGCCTCCTCACTAAAAAATCCTGAATCGCCTGTATCATAAATTACCCAATCACCTGCACCATTAAACTTAAACACAACCTCCACCTCATCTTCCTTCAAAATATAACAAGCAACTAACAACTCTGCCAATACCCCTGTAATAAACATTCCTAACACAGCCTTATTGGACGTCCATGCCTCAGGATAAGGCTCAGTAGCCATAGCCGTAGTATATCCAAACACCACAAGCATGCCCCCTAAATAAATTAAGAAAACCATTAAACCCAAAAACGACCCCCCAAAATTCAATACAATACCACAACCAACACCACCCGCCACAATTAAACCAAACCCACCATAAATAGGAGAAGGCTTTGAAGAAAAACTTACAAAGCTCACCACAAAAATCGTACTTAAAATAAATACAATGTATGTCATCATTATTCTCACATGGAATTTAACCATGACCAATGATATGAAAAACCATCGTTGTATTTCAACTATAAGAACTTAATGACCAACATTCGAAAATCACACCCCCTTATTAAAATCATCAACCACTCATTCATCGATCTGCCTGCCCCATCCAACATCTCAGCATGATGGAACTTCGGCTCCTTGCTAGGAGTATGCCTAATCCTACAAATCCTCACCGGCCTTTTCTTAGCCATACACTACACATCAGATACAACAACCGCCTTCTCATCAGTCACCCACATCTGTCGTGACGTCAACTACGGCTGAATTATCCGATACATGCACGCCAACGGAGCCTCCATATTTTTTATCTGCCTATACATACACGTAGGCCGAGGAATATATTACGGCTCCTACACCTTCTCTGAAACATGAAACATTGGAGTCGTACTACTATTCGCAATCATAGCTACAGCCTTCATGGGCTATGTACTACCATGAGGCCAAATATCTTTCTGAGGGGCAACCGTAATTACCAACCTTTTATCAGCAATCCCATATATTGGAGCCGACCTAGTAGAATGAATCTGAGGGGGCTTCTCAGTAGACAAAGCCACCCTAACACGATTCTTCGCTTTCCATTTTATCCTTCCATTCATCATCTCAGCCTTAGCAGCAGTACACCTCCTATTTCTCCATGAAACAGGATCCAACAACCCCTCAGGAATCATATCCGACTCAGATAAAATCCCATTCCACCCATACTACACAATCAAGGATGTCCTAGGCCTCCTAATATTAATCTTAATACTCATACTACTCGTTTTATTCTCACCAGACCTACTAGGAGACCCAGACAATTACATCCCCGCTAATCCTCTAAACACTCCTCCCCATATTAAACCCGAATGATACTTCCTATTCGCATACGCAATCCTCCGATCCATCCCTAACAAACTGGGAGGGGTCCTAGCCCTAGTACTCTCCATCCTAATCCTGGCAATTATTCCAATTCTCCACACCTCCAAACAACGAGGAATAATATTCCGACCTTTAGGCCAATGCCTATTTTGACTCCTAGTAGCGGACCTCCTAATCCTAACATGAATTGGCGGTCAACCTGTAGAGTATCCCTTCATCACCATCGGCCAACTAGCCTCCATCCTATACTTCTCAACCCTCCTAATCCTAATACCCATCTCAGGCATTATTGAAAACCGCCTCCTCAAATGAAGAGTCTTTGTAGTATATAAAATACCTTGGTCTTGTAAACCAAAAAAGGAGTAACACGCACTCTCCCTAAGACTTCAAGGAAGAAGCAACAGCCCCACTATCAGCACCCAAAGCTGAAATTCTTTCTTAAACTATTCCTTGCCAATACCAGAAGCTAACCCCACAACTTTCACAATTCATATATTGCACATACCCATACTGTGCTTGCCCAGTATGTCCTTATTTCCCACAAAACAAACCAAGTGAAAACCCCCTATCGTCATAACCTAAAACTTACAATGTAAAATTAACCTATTAACTACCAACACACTCCTATAAATAACGCCACCCACCCGCACTACATAAACCATACTATGTATATCGTGCATTAATTGCTAGTCCCCATGAATATTAAGCATGTACAGTAGTTTATATATATTACATAAGACATATAGTGTTTGGTCGTGCATACATCTTGTTCCAGAGCAATCTCTTATGGACCTCAACTGTCCGAAAGAGCTTAATCACCTGGCCTCGAGAAACCAACAATCCTTGCTCGAACGTGTACCTCTTCTCGCTCCGGGCCCATTTCAACGTGGGGGTTTCTATAACGGAACTATACCTGGCATCTGGTTCTTACTTCAGGACCATCACATTCTTAAATCCAATCCTTCATTCCTCTCAAATAGGACATCT